ACGAATCCTAATAATTCATTGGGTGGGATGGCGGAACGGACCAAGAAAAAATTGATTTATTCTGAGAAGTTATGAATTGAACCTTCGAATGAAACAGGAAAGAGCAAATATTCGCCCGCGAAACCTCTATTTATTGGATTACAATCTTTTGTCGTAATTTGATAGAGGTAAAAAAAAATAAGGAAAGGATTCGTTATGTTATAAAAATAAAAAAGAGAAACATTACATTATCTATAAAGATACATAAATGTACACACACGTCTAGCTGTATTGTATATCTTGTATCTACATCTTCCTTCTTATGTAAGAAATTAAATATCAATAAAAGCCATTACTTGGTGTATTATCTATTAATGTGTACCTATTAATGTGTATCTATTAATGTGTATCTATAATATTATTGAATTTGAATCCTTTCATTCGCGAGGAGCTGGATGAGAAGAAACTCTCATGTCCGGTTCTGCAGTAGAGATGGAATTAAGAAACAACCATCGACTATAACCCCAAAAGAACCAGATTTCGTAAACAGCATAGAGGAAGAATGAAAGGAATATCTTGTCGAGGCAATCATATTTGTTTCGGCAGATACGCTCTTCAGGCACTTGAACCTGCTTGGATTACAGCTAGACAAATAGAAGCAGGGCGAAGAGCAATGACACGATATGTGCGTCGTGGTGGAAAAATATGGGTACGTATATTTCCCGACAAACCTGTTACAGTAAGACCCGCGGAAACACGTATGGGTTCGGGGAAGGGATCCCCTGAATATTGGGTATCCGTTGTTAAACGGGGTCGAATACTTTATGAAATGGGTGGAGTATCAGAAACTGTAGCTAGAGCAGCTATCTCAATAGCTGCGCGCAAAATGCCTATACGAACTCAATTTCTTATTTCAGGATAGAGATGTAGAACTAAACAAAAAGGGGTATTGGGGATGAAAAAACAACCGCAGGTTTATTTATTTCTGGACGGACAATATTTCTTTTTTTTCTTTCATACTTTTGCATTGAAATAACAGATTGAAATAAAAATGATATGATTCAACCTCAGACCCTTTTGAATGTAGCGGATAACAGCGGAGCTCGAAAATTGATGTGTATTCGAATCATAGGAGCTGGTAATCACCGATATGCTCATATTGGTGATGTTATTGTTGCTGTAATCAAAGAAGCAGTTCCCAATATGCCTCTAGAAAGATCAGAAGTAATTAGAGCTGTAATTGTACGTACATGTAAAGAACTCAAACGTGAAAACGGTATGATAATACGATATGACGACAATGCTGCAGTTGTCATTGATCAAGAAGGAAATCCAAAAGGAACTCGAGTTTTTGGTGCGATCGCTCGAGAATTGAGACAGTTAAATTTTACTAAAATAGTTTCATTAGCTCCCGAAGTATTATAAATAGTAGTAGATGAGACTATGATATAGTAGGGTATCTGAAATAGATCAAATAGATCAAATTAGTAGATTGTGTCTCACGTATATACTTTATAATAAAAAAAATAAAAAAGAAAAAAAAGGAAACATGTTGATTATATCAAAATTAGGAGGAACCTATAATTCTAGTTCGTCATGGGTAGGGACACTATTGCCGATCTAATAACTTCTATAAGAAATGCTGACACGGATAAAAAAGGAAGGGTTCGAATAGCATCTACAAATATCACCGAAAACATTGTTAAAATACTTCTACGAGAAGGTTTTATTGAAAACGTTCGGAAACATCAGGAGAGTAACAAATATTTCTTGGTTTCAACTCTGCGACATAGAAAAACCAGAAAAGGAATATATAAAACTAGAACCATTTTAAAGCGTATCAGCCGGCCCGGCTTACGAATTTATTCCAACTATCAACGAATTCCTAAGATTTTAGGTGGAATGGGAATTGTAATTCTTTCTACTTCTCGAGGTATAATAACAGATCGAGAAGCTCGACTAGAAAGAATTGGAGGAGAAATTTTGTGTTATATATGGTAATCTTCCACCTCTGGTATCCGAATTTGATCTCTAACTTCCTATTTGTAAAATAGAGAGGAAAAGTGAGTTATATAACTCTTCCTCCATTAGTTGATACTTCAAGGAGGTTACCTGGAATGAAAGAACAAAAATTGATTCATGAGGGTTTAATTACTGAATCACTTCCCAACGGTATGTTCCGGGTCCGTTTAGATAATGAAGATCTAATTCTAGGATATGTTTCAGGGAGGATCCGCCGCAGTTTTATACGGATACTACCGGGAGATAGAGTAAAAATTGAAGTAAGTCGTTATGATTCAACCAGGGGACGTATAATTTATCGACTTCGCAACAAAGATTCGAACGATTAGGTTATTTTTTTAACCATGGGTATACAATTCGAAGTTCAAAAAAAATTCAAGAGACTTATTCTCTTCCAAGAAGTGGATTCAGAATTTAGGTAAGGAATAAAAAATATGAAAATAAGGGCTTCCGTTCGTAAAATTTGTGAAAAATGTCGACTGATTCGCAGGCGTGGACG